CCATAATTCCAACAGTAGTAATTAATATTAACATAATGGAAGTAAGTGGATCAATTAAGTGACCGAACTCTAAAGAAAAATCATTATTAATGGTCCAAGCCCACACATATTGATAGATAGAGCTTCTATTTATTTGATGAATAGATAAATAGATCGAAAGAATCATAACGAGACTTAACAAAAAAATACTAGGAAAAGCCCATATACGGCGAAGATTCTTTGTTGCCGTTGGAAAAAGTAGAAGTCCCATTCCAATTAACATAGGAACCGGAAGTGGAAGGAAAGGGAGAATCCACGAATATTGATATGTATATTCCATAAAATAAAAAACGATTTTATTCTTAATTAATTATTTCTGAGTCAATTCCGCGGCTCTTATCTATTTTTTTTAGGTTTAATAAAAAATCAAGATATGGAAAACTTAACTTAAATAGAATTTTCTATTCTTAATTATTGTGAATCTTTCTTCTTTCTAAAATCAAGAAGTTAGAATTGGTCAAATAGTATGATATGACCACGTTAATATAAAAATAGAAAAATCATTTTGATTTTTCTATTTTAAATTGTAATTTAATAAAATTGAAATTTAATATTCCATTAAGTAACATTTTTATTTTATGAAAATAGAAAAATAAAATAGACTTAAATTAAAGAAAAAGGGAATTACTAAAATGACTTTTCTAAAATCATGTATCCTTTGGTTTTGATTAGCTACTAGTTTCATTCTAATTTTAAAAATTAGGGATACTCAATCTTTTGAGCTTGACCAATTAATAGAAAAAAAAGTCATTTTGAATTAGGTAGGGAAGGGTTGTCTTTTTAAACTTTTCGACGTATATTTATGTAATAAAATATGTAAATAGAGCACGACAAGGATAAACAAGGATATCAAAAAACAAAAAAACTTTTTGTATTTTTGTTTTTCCATTTTTATTCTATACAATATCTGAATCGGAAAAAAAAATCGAATTGTTTGAACAATAGATGTCTTTCACATCCAACTAGAGAAATTAATGACTTTTAAAAATTTTTCATGGCAGTTCCAAAAAAACGTACTTCTATATCAAAAAAATGTATTCGTAAAAATATTTGGAAAAAGAAGGCATATTGGGCGGCGTTGAAAGCTTTTTCGTTAGCGAAGTCTCTTTCGACCGGGAATTCAAAAAGTTTTTTTGTGCGACAAATAACTAATCAAACGCTAGATTAAATTATCTTAGTCTGAAAATGGTCTACAAGGTTTCATCTTTTTTCAATATTTTTCAATATATGTTTTATCATTTCTGGGTGGGGATTCTTAATTCTCCCCATCGGGCTATTTGTCACAATATTCAAATAAATAACTAGAAAATAAGAAAAAAGCTTTGATTTTTTATACTCTATCTAATTTATACTCTATTTAGACTATATAAAAAAATATAAGATTTTGAAGAAAAATTAAAGGGTTGTTGAAATTAATTGATTAAATTTAAAACTTGTTTTACAATTTTCTGAATCAATATATTATTTTTGTAATTACTATAGAATATTTATCCACTCTAAAGTCCCTTTCTTTAGTTAGGTATTCGAATTTTTAGGTGAGTATTATTCATATCATATATTATATGAATAATATGTGAATTTGGAGTAATCCAAACTGGATCCGATCCTATGTTTGTAACGGAAGCGGAAGATTGATCAATCTTTCTAATTACTAATTAAATTATTCAAAAGAATTTTTTGATTTAAAGTAGGTTAGTAGCAATTATCAGACATAAATTAAATCAAAACTTTTTTTAGACAAGATGTTAAAAGCAATATATAATTAGTTTGATAACTCCTAAATAAAAAAAAATAAATGATAAATCAATGAAATTAGGAATAAATAAATTAATATTAGTTGAATTTTCATTAGTAAAAAAAAAAATGAAAGAACTTTTTTGAGTTACATCCTTGGATTGAAGTCATAATTCTTTATTTTTATTTACAAAAATCTCCATTTTCAATCTCCGGAGAGCATAAACTAAGAAAACCCACTCAGTTGAAACACCTTCAATTTGAATTTGAAAATTCAAAATATAAATAAAAAAAATATTTATTAGTGAAACTGGAACCTTTTAAAACGAGTTTTTCTCATCAATTTCAACTTAATTCAATCAAAATAAAAAAGATATTGGATTGAATTGAATCCTTCAATCTCGACGATTCGACAAAAATCGGTTATTATTATTTTTCAAGTACGCCGCTATGGTGAAATCGGTAGACACGCTGCTCTTAGGAAGCAGTGCTAGAGCATCTCGGTTCGAGTCCGAGTGGCGGCATGGCATCTTGTAAAAGAGATACAATAAGTCCTATAATGAATTCAATTCCTAATTTTAATTTCGTAAAATTAATTGGTTTTTGTACCCACTTTTTTAAGAATTTTGATGATATTTTCTACTTTAGAACATATATTAACTCATATATCTTTTTCGATCGTTTCAATTGTAATTACAATTTCGTTAATAACTTTATCAGTCGATGAAATCCTAGGACTATATGATTCGTCAGAAAAGGGCATAATAGCTACTTTTTTCTCTATAACAGGATTATTAGTCACTCGTTGGATTTATTCGGGACATTTCCCATTAAGTAATTTATATGAATCATTCATTTTTCTTTCATGGAGTTTCTCCATTATTCATATGGTTCCGTATTTAAAAAAGCATAAGAATTATTTAAGTCCAATAACCGCGCCAAGTACCATTTTTACCCAAGGCTTTGCTACTTCAGGTCTTTTAACTGAAATGCGTCAAGCCGAATTATTAGTGCCAGCTCTCCAATCACAGTGGTTAATCATGCACGTAAGTATGATGGTATTGGGCTATGCAGCTCTTTTATGTGGATCATTATTATCAGTAGCTCTTTTAGTCATTACATTTCAAAAAGTCATAAGGACTTTTCATAAAAACAAAAATTTTTTGAATGATTCATTTTCCTTTGGCAAGATCAAATATATGAATCAAAAAAGTAATGTTTTACTAAACACTTCTTTTTTTTCTTCTAAAAATTATTATAGGGCTCAACTGATTCAACAATTAGATCATTGGAGTTATCGTATTATTAGTCTAGGATTTATCTTTTTAACCATAGGTATTCTTTCAGGAGCAGTATGGGCTAATGAGGCATGGGGATCATATTGGAATTGGGACCCAAAGGAAACTTGGGCATTTATTACTTGGACTATATTTGCGATTTATTTACATACTCGAACTCGAACAAATACAAATTTGGAAAGTGTAAATTGCGCAATTGTGGCTTCTCTGGGCTTTCTTATAATTTGGATATGCTATTTTGGAGTCAATTTATTAGGAATAGGGTTACATAGTTATGGTTCATTTAATTTACATTAATATCTAATTGAATTTCAAATCTTTTTTTTTTTTACAGATCGGGACGAAATGAACCAAAATCAAATTACTATAAATCAAATTACTATTAATATAAAATTAATATAAGTAAGATAAGAATAGAATATAATAAGTAAGGTAAGAATAGAATATAGGATACAAAAATTTCATGAAGAAAAAAAACTTCATGTAAACAGTCGAGAACCATTTGAATCACTACACTACTTGATTCAAAAGGTTCTCGCAAAGACAAAACCTATTTGATTACAATTCATTTTTACTTAAGTGAAACTTAAGAGAAAAAAAAGACTTCAACGAACAATAAAAAAAAAGTGAAATTCCTTTTTTTATTCATGAAAACTATCGATAAAAATAACTAGATATAATAGCTTCAACTTTGTCAACTGATAGTGAGAGAACAAAATCCGGATAAATACCAATACCTATTATTGGTAGAAGGAGAGAGATCGAAACAAATAACTCTCTCGGACCAGAATCAAAAAAATAAGAGTTTGGAACATTAAATAGCTTGTATCCATAGAACATTTGGCGTAACATAGATAATGAATAAATAGGAGTTAATATCATTCCAATTGCCATTACAAAAGTAATTAGTATTTTTGTTATTAAAAAATATTTATGACTGTTGATTATTCCCAAAAATACTATCAATTCTGCAACAAACCCACTCATGCCCGGTAATGCAAGGGAAGCCATCGATAAGATACTGAACATCGTGAATATTTTTGGGAGGGGAATAGCCATTCCACCCATTTCGTTGAAATAAACAAGACGTATTCTATCATAACTCGTTCCTGCTAAGAAAAAAAGAGCAGCGCCAATAAATCCATGAGAGATTATTTGTAAAATGGCTCCATTGAGTCCTGTATCGCTTATAGAACCAATTCCTATAATTATGAAACCCATATGAGATACAGACGAATAAGCTATTCTTTTTTTTAAATTACGTTGACCAGGAGATGTTGAAGCTGCATAGATTATTTGTATTGCGCCTATTATAATCAACCAGGGAGAAAATATCGAATGAGCGTGAGGTAATAATTCCATATTGATCCGAACCAACCCATACGCTCCCATTTTTAATAAGATTCCGGCTAGAAGCATACAAGTACTATAATGTGCCTCTCCATGGGTATCTGGTAACCATGTATGTAAGGGTATAATCGGTGATTTGACAGCAAAAGCAATAAGAAATCCAATATAGAATATTATTTCCAGTGCCACAGGATACGATTGATTAGATAATGTTTCAAAATTTAATGTTGGTTCATTGGAGCCATATAAACCGATACCCAGAACTCCTATTAATAGAAAAATGGAACCTACCGCAGTGTACAAAATAAACTTTGTAGCTGAATACAGACGTTTCTTCCCCCCCCACATAGATAGAAGTAGATAAACGGGAATTAATTCTAATTCCCACATGATGAAAAAAAGTAAAAGGTCTCGAGAAGAGAATGATCCTATTTGACCGCTGTACATCGCTAACATCAGGAAATGGAATAATCGGGAATCCCGAGTAACTGGCCAAGCCGCTAAAGTAGCTAAAGTGGTGACAAATCCTGTCAGTAAAATAGGTCCTATAGAAAGTCCATCTATTCCCAATCTCCAGTAAAAATCAAAAAAATTGATCCATTTATAATCCTCCGCTAGTTGAGTTAATGGATCGTCCAATTGGAAATGATAAGAGAATGTATAGGTCGTTAAAAGGAGCTCTAAGGAGGCGATACCTATAGTATATCTTCGAATTACCTTATTTCCTCTATGAGGAAGAAAGAAAATAAAAGAACCTGCCACTATTGGTAAAACTACAATTATGGTTAACCAAGGAAAATAATTCGTGGTAAAGACAAGATAAACTTGGACCAAAAAACCCGTGCCCAAAATATAAAATATTTATGAATATGATTTTTTTTTTGAGTACGGGTTTTTGTCGGTAAAAAAAAAAATCAACTGTATTCAAAATGTATTTAAGTGGTTTTTTTTATGGAACGTATTTAATAGGCTAGACCCATGCTTCGAGTTGTTTCATGCCATAAATAAACCCGAACGCTCAAAAAATCGGTTGGACAGGCGGATTCACATCTCTTACAACCGACACAATCCTCGGTTCTTGGAGCAGAAGCAATTTGCTTAGCTTTACACCCATCCCAAGGTATCATTTCTAATACATCCGTTGGGCATGCTCGAACACATTGAGTACATCCTATACATGTATCATAAATCTTTACTGAATGTGACATTGGATCTATCAATTTGAAAATGTCATAAATCTTCGATCTAGTAAACTTGTAGATGAATCATATATTTGAACACCAGATGAATCAATGATTTTACCAGAATTTTTCTAATCAATCGAATTCAGAGAATAGATTCATGAGATTGGGCCAAGATACTTTGATTTCTTACCTTCTAATTTTAATTGACGAATATTCTAATTTCTATAATTAGTACTACTTATTTATTCAATAAATTCGATTGATTGATACAAGTTGATTTTCTGTTACGATAAATTGATGAAACAATAGCCAACCCAATAGCTGCTTCAGCGGCTGCAATAGCTATAACAAAAATTGAGAAAATATCCCCCTTTAACTGCCGACTATCAAAAAAATCCGAAAATGTTACGAAATTTATATTAACCGCATTCAGTATAAGTTCAAGACACATAAGTGCCCTAATCATATTTCGACTCGTGATCAATCCATAGATACCCATAGAAAATAAATAGGCACTCAAAACAAGTACATGCTCGAGTATCATTGACCAACTCCTTATTAATTTGGGTTCATTTTGGAATATGAACAAGAATTCAACGGATTCGATTGCCTAGAATATAACAAGTCCAAAACAAAGGATTTATCCAAGAAGAAAGAGTCTTCAAATCAAAATCGCAATATAATTGAAGAGAAATGGATTTGATAACACAGAACAAAACAAAGTTGAATGTGAATTGCTGTTATGTTAAGTTAATAGTGATAAAGATTTATCATTGACGGGCAACAGCAATTGCACCTATTAAAGCGACTAAAAGAATTAGCGAAATGAGTTCAAATGGAAGAAAAAAATCGGTTGATAAATGAATTCCAATTTGTTGACTATTACCTACCAAATCTTGCTCTAGAATCTGGTTTGATTTTGTCGTCCAAATAATCGCGTACCAAGATGTATCTAGAATAGTACTAATTAGTGAGACAAAAATACTTGTACAAACTAATGAAGTAATCCCATTCCCAACAGTCCAAAAATTAAAATCTTTGTAATATTCTGAACTATTCATGAACATAACAGCAAATATGATTAAAACATTTATAGCTCCTACATAAATAAGGAGCTGTGCAGCCGCTACAAAATGGGAGTTCGATAAAATATAAAAAAAAGATATACAAACAAGAACCAATCCCAACGAAAAGGCCGAATAAATTGTATTGGTAAGTAATACCACTCCCAGACCCCCCAATATAAGAACTGATCCCAGAAAAACTAAAAGAAAATCATGTATTGGTCCAGGCAAATCCATTTTATGTAAAATAAAAAAAAATCGAAATGTCTTTCATGATTTTATTGACCCGACCGGGAAATTTTTTATGATTTATTCCTAATCTAATTGAATAAAATTCGAATCTAATAGGTTAAAATTGATGTAGGTACAATTAGTAGACCAATATCGTTTTTCTCTTTATTCGAAAAAAAAAAAATAAAAAGGGGTAGTTTACTTTGAAATTATCTATTTTGAACTAATTACGTATATTATTATTACGTATACGATTTTCAATCGAATTTTCAATCTAAATGAAATAAAATCGCACTTCTCACCAACCAATCAAGAGTTGATTAGAATCTATAGTTATTGACCAAGCAAGAAAAAAATAAATAACTCATTCCTTACTTTAGAGCCAATTTAACCTTAATAATTCGAAATTACTCTTTAATCAAAGGATTTTTCCGTTTTTATTTGAGGCGAATTTAAAATTGTTCGAATTGTATAATCGTCAATTACTGATATTGGTAAACGACCCAAAGCAATTTGATTATAATTCAATTCGTGACGATCATAAGTAGAAAGCTCATATTCTTCAGTCATTGATAAGCAATTTGTTGGACAATACTCAACGCAGTTACCACAAAAGATACAAATTCCGAAATCAATACTGTAATTAAGCAATCGTTTCTTTCGAATACGAGTTTCCAATTTCCAATCTACAACGGGTAGATCTATAGGACATACACGAACACATACTTCACAAGCAATACATTTATCAAATTCAAAATGGATTCGTCCGCGGAAACGCTCCGATGTAATTAATTTTTCATATGGATAGTGAATAGTTACAGGTAAACGATTTGCGTGGGATAAGGTAATCATGAACCCTTGACCAATGTACCTTGCAGCTCGTACTGTTTGTTGACCATAATTCATGAATCCAGTTACAATAGGGAACATATCGTAAAGATCTATGAAGAATTTGATGTTTGTTTCTTTCTCTTGTTTGAGAAAAGTCGTAAATATAGAATATCGTATTCCTTATTTCCTTTACAGTGAAAAGAGTTGGGAAGAAGTTGTTAATAGTAGATTACCGAGAGAAATGGGTAAAAGAAATTTCCATCCAAGATTTAATAATTGGTCCATTCTTAGTCTAGGTAAAGTCCATCTTGTTGTGATAGAAATGAACAAAAACAAATACGTTTTGGCTAATGTAATAAAAATACCAATTGTCGTTCCAAAGACTGTACCCACTTTAATTATTTCAAATAGCTCAGGAACGAATATGTAGGGAATAGAGATGTTCCAACCGCCCAAATAAAGAACTGTTACAAATAACGAAGAAACTAATAGATTTAAATAGGAAGCAACGTAAAATAAACCAAATTTGATACCTGAATACTCCGTTTGATAACCTGCTACTAATTCTTCCTCTGCTTCTGGTAAATCAAAAGGTAATCTCTCACATTCTGCTAGGGAAGAAATTAGAAAAACGAGAAACCCTATAGGTTGACGCCACAAATTCCAACCCCAAAAACCATATTTTGACTGGGCCTCAACTATATCAACTGTACTTAAACTATTAGATAATCATAGTCGTTGGTAACATCACTGTTCCTATCGCTATTCCAGAACCGTACGTGAGATTTTCACCTCATACGGCTCCTCCAAGGCCACCAATAAATCTAAGGACCGGTTCGAGATTTTTTTTTATGTTGATATGTTTGTCGTATTAAAATATATAGATAAAATAGAGCAAAACCTTTCAAAAGTCCCGAATTAGACCAACGGAATTCTGTCTGCTATAATAATAACTAAAAAAAGACTTCTGAATTGATCTCGTCCTTTAATAATTTTCATTTTTCTTTATTGAGTAATAACTTAATCCTTCAATAAAATACTCCTTGTAAAACTACAATAGATATTTCAACCTATCTTTTTTCAATTATGAAAAAAAATTTTATTATATATTATAAAGTAGTTCATCTATCATGACACACGATTTTTATGAATATATGAAAGAATAAAAAGATCTTTTCGTTCCTATTCTTCTTTCTTAAATTAAATAAGGAGGGGCTTAAAAAAAGGATTATTTCGTTCCTGATAGTCGTTTTTTTAATCTGTGGATAGGAGCATACTCTGGATCGGAATCGTGGGGAGTACTACTTGATCATTTCTACCAACTTAAAGCCCCAATTAGGATTCTTTTTTTTATGCAAAAATATATCCTTTTGGATAATTTACCTAAAGAATCCCCATTACGAATCCTTTATGTATTTTTGTGTTCCTAACCATCCACTCATTTTTGTTCAACCCCGCGTTATGGTAATACATAGAAACGATAATGAAAACTCTACACGGTTGATCTTGTGAGCCCGCTTCAAGACAGGATAACTAATCCCTCAATCTTGGGGTAAAGGTCTTGCTTCTATTTCCTTTATTTTAATTCTTGTACATAGGAAATGAGACTCAATTTTTTTACAGCTAATTTAGAAGCTGTTTTCTTTCACTCATATAACTATCGGATTTAGTTCATCGGCTAAAATGATGAATAAAAAATGAAGATCTCTATTCAACTTATTTTACTAAAAATAACGGAATAAAAAAAGTTTATGTTTAAACGAACCGCACGTAGAGATATTGATAACACACAAAGAGTTAATGGTATTTCATAACTAATTGATTGAGCAGCAGCTCGTAGACCACCTAAAAAGGAATATTTATTATTTGATCCATATCCTGACATAAGAAGTCCAACGGGAGCAATACTTGAAATGGCAATCCATAAAAAAACACCGATATTGAGATCAGATAAAACAAGGTGATAGCTAAAAGGAATTACTAAATAACTTAGTAAAATGGATATAACTGCTATAGATGGTCCTATACTGAATAAACGAGTATCTCCTCTAGACGGAAGAAGATTCTCTTTAAAAATGAGTTTTGTCCCATCGGCTAGAGCTTGAAGAATTCCCAAAGGACCGGCGTATTCAGGCCCAATACGTTGTTGTATTCCTGCGGATATTTTTCTTTCTAACCACACAATGACGAGTACTCCTATTGTGATTACCAATACAAGAGTAAAAATAGGTACAAGCATCCATATGATTCCATAGATCTCGTTTAAGAATTCCAATCTGGAAAAAGAATTGATATCTTGTACTTCTGTTGTATCAATTATCATTTCAACGATCAATTTCTCCCATAATGATATCTATGCTACCTAGTATCGTCATAATATCAGCCAATTTCATTCTTTTAACTAACTGGGTAAGAATTTGCAAATTGATAAAGCCAGGTGGTCGAATTTTCCATCTCCACGGAAAACCACTCTGATCTCCTATTAAAAAAATTCCCAATTCCCCTTTTGGGGCTTCAACTCTTACATAAAGTTCTTGCTTCGGCAATTCAAAAGTGGGAGACGGTTTTTTACTAAAGAATCGATATTCAAAATCATTCCATTCGGGATCCTTTTCTCTATCAAAGCTTCGGATTTCTAAATTCTCATAGGGACCGCCCGGAATTCCTTCTAGAGCCTGTTGAATAATTTTTATAGATTCCGTCATTTCACTGATTCGGACTAAATAACGAGCTAATGAATCCCCCTCTTTTTGCCACTGGATTTCCCAATCAAATTCGTCGTAACATTCATAATGATCAACTTTACGAAGATCCCATTGTATTCCGGAAGCTCGTAGCATTGGTCCTGATAAACCCCAATTTTTTGCTTCTTCTCCGCTAATAATGCCCACTCCCTCAACTCGTTCTAAAAAAATAGGATTTCGTGTAATAAGGTTTTGATATTCAGAAACCGCTGTTAAAAAATAATCACAGAAATCCAAACACTTATCGAGCCATCCATGAGGTAGATCGGCCGCGACTCCTCCGATACGAAAATAATTATGCATCATTCTCATACCGGTGGCAGCTTCGAATAGATCATATACTAATTCTCTTTCTCTGAAAATATAGAAAAAAGGAGTCTGTGCACCAATATCTGCCATAAAAGGGCCAAGCCATAATAAATGAGAAGCTATACGACTCAACTCTAACATAATTACTCTGATATAACTGGCTCTTTTAGGTACTTGAATATTCCCTAACTGTTCTGGCCCATTTATGGTTATTGCCTCTGTGAACATAGTAGCTAAATAGTCCCAACGTGTTACATAAGGCAGATATTGTATAACTGTTCGGTTTTCCGCAATTTTTTCCATCCCTCTGTGTAAATAACCCAATATTGGCTCACAATCAATAACATCCTCACCATCTAGAGTAAGGACGAGCCGAAGAACACCATGCATTGATGGATGGTGAGGGCCCATATTGACCATCATGAGGCCTTTTCTTGTAGTTGTTCCATTCATAGGTTAGTCCTCGATTCATTCTTTCATGAATTGCTGAAAGCAAAAAGAAGTTCATCAAAATGGAAGATTCAAGATCTAATAAATCAAATAATTCAAGTTATTTCTTTAACGAGTTTTTGATTCCCGAATATCCAGTTGACTAATTAATTCTTTATAACGGACTCTATTTTTCTTTGAAAAATAAGACAGTAGCCGTTGGCGTTTTCCCAGGATTTTCCGTAGACCTCTTTGAGATAAATAGTCTTTTCTGTGCAATTCCAAATGGGAAGTAAGTCTTCGTATCTTATTGGTGAAACTCACTATTTGAAATTCAACAGACCCCCTGTTCTCTTTTTTTTCTTCTTGTGAAATAACTGAAATGAATGAATTTTTTATCATAAAACGAAATCTTCTATCCTCTTTTTTTTATTTTATAATAAAAAAAAAGAAATAAATTTGACTGATCAGTAAGAATAATGACAGTTTGGTATACACAAAAATCTTAATTTCTTTATTTTTATTATCCAAATTTTATCAAATAAAACGAATCAATTCTAAATCTAATGGATATTGAGACATCCATTCTATTAGTATTCATGTATCAGAATGGAATGTGTGCATCTCTTTCTTTGATATATCCAATATGGTATTTGGTGAGATAATGTAAAAACATATCATTAACGAATTTGAAATCGTGGATACATATGTATCCTTACCATACTGAAATGGCTTCCATTATTGGTATCAAACCAATATCGATTCATACAAGCTAAATCTTCTAATCGATAATTAGGCCAAAGAAAGAACTTTAATTTAATTATTTTCTTTTTATCTTTATTAAAACGTTTCCTTTTATACAAGATTTTACCCCATTTTTTGTTTTTGACGTTATTGCACATAACATTTCTAGTCCGTGAATTGAAACAAATTAGAATTCTTAATTCTCTGCGCCGTTTAGTGGATAAAATTGTTTCAGGAACAAACAAATCATAATGATTTTTGTTTCGATTTTCAATCATTCTTTGATGTCTTGGAATGGATTTCTCAAAAGGGTTCTTATCAACATACTTTATTTCTCGGTATTTTTGATTAATTAGTGACTTATTCTTATGAACTAATGAAATATTTATAGTTTGATACATAATAAATTGCTCGTCATTTTTTATCGACAAAGGAACTGGTTCGATAATTAATATTCCTTTTTTTATCAATTCGGTAAGAGTTAAATCCTTTTGAATCATCAGAATATCTAAACTCATCTCTCCCCTTTGAATAGAGGATATAGCAATTTCTCTTGGATTTATCAGTCTAAGCAGGAGACAATATACTTTGATATTATTGATCATTTTTTGATTTTGATTGAAAGAATCATTCCATCTTAATTGAAAACGTAAATATCTTTTTAGGAAGAAATCAAGCTCTGCTTCCGTGTTGCTCTTGTATTGTTTTTTCTTTCGACGTTTTCTTATATCCCTATTTTGGCCCGCATAATCTTCTTCAATATCTTTTTCTTGGTTTGAGAGAACTGATCCAAGACTGTCTTGGTTTTGTGCATCTGATTCAAGATTCCCTTGGCCTGTAGATTCTTTTTCTTCGTAATTTCGGTTTTCTAATTCAATAGATTTTTTATCATTCGATAATAGAAGAGGATCCCCCTTTTTCTTTCTAGTGATGTTTTTATTTTCACTAAAATTTTCATTTCTATTAAAATTGAAAAGAAGTAATTTGATTGGTATGATCCACGGTTTAATTTTATATGTATTAAAAAGTAGTACAAATTCTGGGAAGAACCAAAATTTCATATTTGCTACGGGACAACTTAGTATTTCTTCATTCATTCCCATCCAATCAAAAAGGTTTTTTTTTTGATTGGATGGATTGATTTCGTGATCTTTAGAAATTGAAAGATAAAAAAGGCCTTTTTTATCAATTAGTTGATAATTATTAATCCCATTGTTAGTATTTTTTTTACTATCGGTAGCGATATCGATCCAAGACTCAATATCTACTTTATTTCTAAGATAAAAATGGAAAATTCTCCAATCAAAAAATTTTCTATCTGGAAATTTTTCAAGATTCAGAATATCATTATCTCCTAGATAATTAGGGATAGGGATCATACTTCCTGGTATATGAAATAATTTTTGTTTATCTCTATTGTATTCTATATTATTGTAATTATAAGGAATCTCTTCTTTTTTATTTATACATAATGGTGATACATAAATAGATGAATCTTTCTGATCTTTATAATTAAGAAATTTATAAGAGAAAAGATCATATCCATAGTATTTGTAAAAGTTATATTTTTGATTCGGTACTGAATTTGAATCAAATTCATTCAATTTTTTGTAATGAATTAATCGTTCTTTTTTCGCCAAATAAGTTTTGTTTAATTTTGGATTTTGATTCATACGTCGTTGAGTGATTCTATTTCGCCATTTTATTGGTACTAACCGATGCCATCTAATAGAAGAGAAATCGTATTGATAATGACTCCGTAACCAATTTTTCCATTGATCTATTCCTGAATTCTTCTGTTTTAATTCAGAATGAAATAGTTCTTGTGTGTTAAAAGAATTCTTTATCTCATTCTTAAGAAAAAGAGATGTTTCGTGATATTTAAGAACATATCTTAGCTGATATAACTTAATAACTTTTGTTTGGTATAATTTATAAAATACATATGCTTGGGATAAGGAGGAGAGGTCACAAAAAATCTTTGAATTTGTATTACTAATATCAGAAAACAAATTTTTGATAGTTAAAATAAAGCGAATTGCATTTTTATTTGTTTTATCAATTTTTTCTTTATTTGTTTCATTATTATAAATATATTTATCAATGAGTTTTCTTGATAATTCAAAAACAAATTGTGTATTCATCCTGGGAATATTAATGATACATAGAACAATATCTATATGTATCCTTTCAATTAAAAATATTAGAATATAATATAATTTACGGATTAATCGACTATTTTGTCTTTTTAATTTCTTCCAATTGTTTTTTATTGATGTTATTAGTTTAGCGAGAGAATTTATTTTATTCCAACTAATATTTCTTTCCGGAATTAAAAAATTCTTCTTCTTATCTTTTGTAATTTTTTCTATTTGATTTCTGATTGTTTTTGTTCTATCAGACAGATTCCTCATTTTTTTTTCTGTCAATGAATAATCTGTCAAATTCATAAATTGAATTTGAATGGGCGATTCTTGAATCATCCTATTATTGATTGTCGAATCTTGTTCTTTTTTAATTTGACTCAATTCCGATATTTCTCTTAATCCAAATAATACAATTGAGTTTTTTTTTTTAAGTTTTTTTATTATTTCTTTTAAAAATAGAATGTTTTTGCTGACCCATTTTTTTCTTTCTTGTGAGACATTTCGGAAAATTTTTGTTTTTTCTTTTAAAAACTGTATAACTAGAAAAGACTTTTTTTGCAATTTTATAATTTTATTTTTTAGTTCTTTTAAAATAGGTTTAAAAAATGAACATGGTTTTCGGGGAGAACCAAAAGGAAATTCAGTTTCCATCCCCCATACTGTTAAAAAACAAAAATCGTTTTTTTGTCCTTTCTTTATCTCTTTCTGATTCTGAAGGAATCCTATCTTTGATCTGTGCCAAGGTTGAAGGCAAAAGGGAAACAGAATCTTTATTTGAATACCGTCTGTCAACCAGTTCTTTGGAAATTCTGCTTCGGATAATTGAACCCCGTTATAGGTACATTTAACATGCATTTCTCTATTCCAATCCTTTAGGTCCTCAGACCACTCGGGAA